TATCTGAATTCTCCATTGATACGACATGCTGTTTTTTCCATTCATTCCTTTCAGGATCAGTCGTGGTCTTACAAACTCTACCGCAGATCTGGACGAATCCTTTTCTTCATACAAATGTGTAAAAGATGCTAGTCGCACTTAAAAGCCGAGTACTCTACCGTTGAGTTAGCAACCCCAAAAAACAAAGTAATTCAAATATGTAGATACAACCAGAATAAAGAATAAAAATCAATTCAATTAATAAAATTTATCAACGCAATAAAAACATTAAACTCAATTAGCAAGAAATCCAATCAATTAAAATTAAAAGTTCTAATTCATTCTGAATATAAAAAAAAAGAATGGATCATATAAAAATACGAAAAATTCTCAAATATAAAGATATAAAATCTTTATAATATAAAGAAAAAGAAAACGAAATTTGAAAGAAATTAAAGGGTTCCCTCTTATTCTTATATTCTTATGTTATTTATCTATTTTTTTTGTTCACTAAAAGAAAAAAAAAACTTCTTGTATCACAGAAAATCCAAAGAACCTATCATTTGAATGCAGTAAAGTAGAAGTAGCAAATAAAGTAAAAAAAAGCAAACCCATCTATGTATGGGTTGGGGATAAATAGATCTATTTATCTATGATCGAATTATATTTGGTGGATACACTGTTGTCAATATGATTGTGAATCTTGAATATGCCGAAAAGAATAGAAAAATAAATAAATAAACAAGCTGAATCCCGTGGTTTGTTAGTTGTTCGTAATTAATCTCCAATGAATGAAAACTAACCCAGTTAGGGTAATGTAAAATCTTTTTTTATATTTTTTTAGACCTATTTCTTTATTTATTGACTTGACTTTTTTTTATCTATTTTTTATCAATATAATTATATTATATATATATAATTTATATAATTTATTTTGAAAAAAATATTTATTTTGATAAATATTTTTTATGATTTTTAGAACATGGTATTTTTTAGCGTGGTATTATTTAGTATTCCTACTTTAGTAGGAATACTAAATAGAAATAAATAGAAATTCTAATATAATAATAGGTATGAAGAGAGCGAAAGAGGAGTAAAGAAAAGAGTAGATAAAATTTGATACAAAGCTATATATGAGTCTTTCACACCTTCTTTTTTTATATTTCATTAATTCAATTTCGTTTGATTAAGACTAAATTCCGTAAAAACCCCTGCCTTCTTTGAAATATCATGAACTGTTCCTGTAGGTTGAGCGCCTTTTTTAAGGAAATCGAGAATAGCAGGAAGATTTAAATTGGTTTGATTAGTTATCGGATCATAAAAACCCACTTTCCGAAGATCTCTTCCTTCTCTTCGGGATTGAACATCAATTGCAACGATTCGATAAACGGCTCATTGGGATAGATGTAGTTGAATAATACCCCCCCCTAGAAACGTATAAGAGGTTTTCTCCTCGTACGGCTCGAGAAAAAAAATAATTAAAAAAGTTAAGTCTATGTATAAAATTAGAATGTGAAATAGATTAATAAAAACATCAAATCAATTAGACAGTAGTGAAATCCTAAATGCTTTTTTTTTCAAGAAAAAGCATTCGTAACATTCGTACTCTCATAACTCAAGTTGGATAACTCTCAAATATCTCACTCAAATATCTCAACAAAGAATCCTTAAGTATTCCTTTTATTGAGTAGTCTCTAACCTTTTTTTGTTTGTCTCATTTTTTAAAATCAATTTTGATTCTTCATTCTGATCTAGTTGTTCAAACAATTGAAAACAGGATTTCCTTGTTCGAGGATTCTTTATCCTTAACTTTGAATCTTTGGGTTTAGACATTACTTCGGTGATTTTGAATCGTTTTATTAAAAAAAGGGCAGCAACAAGCCCCTTAATTTTGTTTATGATTTCTTTTCTTTCTATCAAAGAATCATACAAACGCTTGATTCACGCATGATACACTTTTGATCCAAAGAATTTTCCAATTTTAACAAAATTTGCTTTTGGATTGGAAAATTGCTTGAGCTTGAAAGGGATCTTTTCAATTTTTATATTGAAAAAAAAATACTTACGAAGTTGTTCCAACTTATTGATTCGCACTAACCCTAGATCCTTACTCCTGAGAAAGGAATAAATACTTTCTATTCTCCTCGAGCTCCATCCTGTACTATTTTTGAGATTCCAAAAAAGTATAGGACTCTAATAAAATAGAACAAAAAATGTCGAGCCAAGAGCACCCATATTCCTATATAAAAATATATAAAGTGGCGGATGAAAAAATCCACAGCGGATCATGTCCTTCAATTCAAGTCGCGCGTTGCTTTCTACCACATCGTTTTAAACGAAGTTTTACCATAACATTCCTCTAGTTTGGAACCAGTATGTAATTGATTCAATTATGGAATCATGAATAGTCATTGTTTAGTCAATATATAGTAATCTATATATAGTAATCTATACTTTTTCTTTCTCTATGAATGGAATAGTGAATTTACGAAGAAAAAGTTTCAGTCAGAATTGAAATTAATCCCATATTAGATTTAGATTCTATATCTACATTTTAATAGAAATCTATATTTCTATATTTTTTATTAAATATAGAAAAATATAGAAAGGATTTTTTTTATTTGTTTTAATTCAAACTCTTATAATCTATGTTTCCACCTTACTTACCCGGATCGCACACAAGCAAATAGATGTTATTGGAATTCGGTTGAAATGACGAAAAAGAAACTCTTCTTCCTTTTCTGAAGAATAAAAAATAAGAAAGAAGAATCAAATTCTTTTCACTTCAATATTTTTTGATTCTTAAACGGAAAGAAAAAGATGGTTTAAAAAGGCAATACAAGATTGATTCTGTAATGACTATACTCTGGGACGGAAGGATTCGAACCTCCGAATAGCGGGACCAAAACCCGTTGCCTTACCGCTTGGCTACGCCCCATTTCGATTTCTATTCAAGACTAGTAAAACAGTAATATTGCTATTGATTGTTCGTCAATTCAATTTCAGCCCAAATCAAATCTATATTTGATTGGTGCTAGGGTTTTGACACGTGTAGATAGCAAATCAAACTGAATTTATTGATCATTATATAGAATTCAATTAAGATATTGTATGAAAATATGATTTCTTTAATTCTCACAAGAGAATTAAAGGATTTTTGATTGAGTAAGTTCAACAAAGTCTTTTTAGACTATCTTTCTTTATTTTTTCCTTAGTATGAAAAATATATTAATAACTCAATCAAAATCAAATTATCTACAAAAACACGAAATTTTTCTTATGCTTAATATATTTAATTTGACCTGTATCTGTTTTAATTCTGCCTTTTTTTCAAGCACTTTTTTAGTCGCCAAATTGCCGGAGGCCTACGCCTTTTTGAATCCAATCGTAGATGTTATGCCCGTAATACCTGTTCTCTTTTTTCTCTTAGCCTTTGTTTGGCAAGCAGCTGTAAGTTTTCGATGAAATCCTTAATACTGTCCTAGAAAAATTCATGATTTTTATTATTCCAACAATTAAAAAGATCAAATAAATCTTGATGTATGAACGAACTCTCAATTCAAACATTGAATTTTTTTGGTAGCCATGCTAAATCTGGATCATTCTATTTCCTTATTTTTCTCCCCTTTTTCCCTGAAAGAACCTATTAGATTAGAGTTGACCGCAACACAATATCTAAATCTTGGTATGAAAACATTTTGTAATATGAAAGAAAGTAATATGAACGACTCAACTATTATCTTATTACAAATTCATTTGTAATAACTCTTTTTTATTTTATTTCTAGAAATAATCAAAATCGCTTGATTTCTTGGTATCAAAATTAGATATGTAGTATAAAAATAGAGAATCTATTCTCTTTTTTTTTTTCAAAAAAAAAAAAAAGTAAGATCTTGGAGATTGTGTAATGCTTACTCTCAAACTTTTTGTCTACACTGTAGTTATATTCTTTGTTTCTCTCTTCATATTTGGATTCCTATCTAATGATCCAGGACGTAATCCGGGACGTGAAGAATAAAAAAGAAAGTTTTTTTCTTGCTTGATTAGTAGAAATCTTCGAATTTTATTAGAATTTTATCTATTCCACATCATCAAAAGGGGAAACGGAAAGAGAGGGATTCGAACCCTCGGTACGACTAACTCGTACAACGGATTAGCAATCCGACGCTTTAGTCCACTCAGCCATCTCTCCTAATCGAAAAAAAAAGGGATACTTACTAGGTTATATTACACAAAAAGTAATGCTTGAAAAAAACCCTTCTCCACTTTATTCTTACTTTCTTTTTTTTGTATAGATTATTATTTTATTATATATAACTTTTTTTTTATTTATAGAACTTTTTTCTCAGTAATTCCATTTACATAAAAAATGTAGATAAAGATTAGATAAAGAAAAGGCTTAAACTCGAAAGAAAGATAAATAAAACTTCAATAATAGAGAAGATCTTTTTGATTTTGTCTCGTCCAAACACAAGCAAAAGGGTCTTTTTGATTTCCACAGCCTGGCCTGGTCAGTCCCCAGCCGGGCCTTTTTTTTGTTAATCTTTTTTTGTTAAAAAGAATCATCCCATGGATTTTTAGATAAAAATCCTTTATTTGATTTGAAATTGAAAAAAAAAATGTGCTTGTTATTTATTTATAACAAAAATAAATAAAATGGAATCCTCTTTTCCTAATTTCATTAGGTCTACCCGTCAACGCTAGAATTTTATTTTCAGGATTTTTTTCTGATCTTATTTATTTTGATTACACCCCGATTACTTTGTTCGACAAAAGGTCAATTTATATACAATAATTGCATTGTAGCGGGTATAGTTTAGTGGTAAAAGTGTGATTCGTTCTATTAACCCCTTTAATAGTTAAAGGGTCTCCCGGTTTGATTCATCTTCCGATCAAAAACTTTATTTCTTAAAAGGATTTCGTCTTTTACCTTTCAATGAAAGATTCAAGGAGGATTATAGATTCTCGTAATTTGTACCCAAGGACTATAATCAATTGAAAAATTGGATTATGAAATTACG